TTCTTGATTAAATGGATTAAAAGGAATTCCTATAGATCCAACAAACGAAGTAAAGAGTACTAATATAAGTAAGGAAAATAACATAGTATTGTCCGATTCATAAGGATAGGAAAAAGTCTTTTTATTATGAAAAGAAAGAATATTAATAAAAGGCCGTCCCCTTTTTATTTTCTCATCCCTTTGAGGTGTCTTTTTCAAAGAAGAACTTTCAGTATTTTTGATTCTTAATAAACGAAAGTTTATGTTCATTTTTTTTGAACACGCCTTTCCCCATAAAGAAATTGAATATAAAAAGATATTTTGATTGGCACTGTAATTTTGAAAATGGACGTTTAAATGCCCCTCAAAAGTAAGTAAATAGATCCGAAACATATAAAATGCGGTTAATCCCGCCGTGATCGAAGCTATTATTGCGAAAATAGGAGAATACAACCAAGTATCATTAAGAATTTCATCTTTTGACCAAAAACAAGCAAGGGGTGGAACACCACAAAGAGAAAATGTCCCTAATAGAAAAGAGATTTTGGTAATCGGCAGGTGTTTTCTTAAACCACCCATAAGAACCATATTCTGATTTTTATCAGGGGAATAGCCAACAATACTTTCCATTGAATGAATAACAGATCCAGACCCTAAGAATAATAATGCTTTTGAATACGCATGAGTAATCAAATGAAATAAAGCACTTCGATAAGACCCCATTCCTAGAGCTAGCATCATATAACCCAACTGCGACATTGTTGAATAGGCTAAACCCCTTTTAATGTCTTTTTGAGCAAGAGCTAAAGTAGCCCCTAAAAATATCGTGATTATGCCTATCAAAGAAATGAAATCCATTATATAAGGTATAACCATAAAAAGAGGAAGAAGGCGCGCTACAAGAAAAACCCCCGCTGCTACCATCGTAGCGGCATGGATAAGAGCGGAAATAGGAGTAGGCCCCTCCATAGCATCAGGTAACCATACATGAAGGGGAAATTGTGCAGATTTCGCAACAGCACCGGCAAATAATAGAACAGCACACAAAGTAACAAATGGAAAATTCACTTGATTATTGTAAACCGAGTTATTGAACATTTCGAATAAATCTCGAAATTCAAAACTACCTGTTATCCAAAAAAGACAAAAAATTCCTAATAATAAACCAAAATCCCCTACACGATTAGTTACAAACGCTTTTTGACAAGCATCTGCTGCAAGAGGTCGTGTGAACCAAAACCCTATTAATAAATAAGAACACATCCCAACCAATTCCCAAAAAATATAAATTTGTATCAAATTTGAACTCGTAACTAATCCCAACATCGAAGTACTGAAAAAACTCATATAAGCAAAAAATCTCAAGTATCCTTGATCGTGAGCCATATAATTATCACTATAAATAAGAACCGCAATTCCAACAGTAGTGATTAAGATTGACATAATAGAAGTAAGCGGATCGATCAAGTAGCCGAAGTCTAAAGAGAAATCATTATCGAGTGTCCAAGACCATACATATTGATAGATAGAACTGCTATTTATTTGCTCAATAGAAAGATTTGTTGAAAAAATCATGACTATACTTAACAATAAAATAGTCGGAAGAGTCCACAGACGACGATGATTTTTTGTTGCTGTCGGAAAAAGAAGAAGTCCCACTCCTATTAACATAGGAACTGGAAGAAGAATGAAGGGTATCATCCACCCATATTGAAATGCCTGTTCCATAAAAAAAGTTTTTTAATTCTTAATTAATATTAATTGTTTCCGATTGACCGGACCTTATCTCCTTTTACTTTTGAAAGGAGTCAATAAAAGGGTAAAGATATGCACTAAGTTAACCTAACTTAACTCAAATTTTTGAATTTTTCTTTCTTTTTATACTTATTCTTATTCATTCTGAGTTTCTGGTAAATACTTCAAATATTCAAATTAAGAAATTCCAATTGGTCAAATGAAAGAGATTGATTACCGGTCTACTTCAAATTTGAAAATTCAAGTAAAATTAAGCATATTTTTCCCGAGTTTAACAATATTCTTCTTTTTTAGTAATATTTACTGCAATTTTTCTCCTCTTTCTTTTTATTATTTATTCTTTTCCATTTTTTTTAAACAATATTATCGAAATACACTATTAACTATATATTAACTATATAAATATAAATAAGAATTAACTAGAAAATAATAATTAACTAGAAATTATCTAATAAAAATACATAATTATATTTATAATTCATATATATTAATATTCATGAAATTTATTACTAATAAATAAATGAATTATAAAATTCTAAAATAAAATAGAAAAGCACAGATCTTTTTTAAACACTAGATGTCTTTCACATCCAGCTAGCAATTTCTTAATTCTTATTTAAATGGCAGTTCCAAAAAAACGCATTTCTGCATCAAAAAAGCGTATTCGTAAAAACTTTTGGAAAAGAAAGGGATATTGGGCAGCGTTAAAAGCGTTTTCCTTAGGAAAATCTCTTTCTACCGGGAATTCCAAAAGTTTTTGTGCGACAAACACAAACAAATAAAATACGTATTAAAACATAATACGTTGGCATAATTTCAATCGGCCTGACTCAAAACTTGACCCATTTCGAAAATGAAATTCCCGAATTCCATTTCCTATTGAGTTAATAAACAGGAAATGGAATTTGGTATGTTATTATAAGAAATTGTTCGGTTTACCTTACTACCTTACCAAATTCAAAAAGAAGACTTTCTTTTTTGTTAACACAAAAATACAAGACATTCCACCTTGTTTAGTCTATTTCAAGGCGGGGGTCTTTTTTTCCTCATAAATCCATTTGTTACAAAAAAATAGTAGAACTGTCCATTTTTCCAAGAATAAAAAAAAAAAGGAAAGTCTAAAATACATAAAAAGCGAAAGTCCTAAACGAAAAAACGGAACCTTCAAACACCTATTTGAACGAATTGTTTTCATCAATTTGTAAAAAATTTTACACCCAATTAAATTCTTAAATCTAGACGATTTTTTATTCATAGGTTATTATGAGTTCAAGGCAAGCCGCTATGGTGAAATCGGTAGACACGCTGCTCTTAGGAAGCAGTGCTAGAGCATCTCGGTTCGAGTCCGAGTGGCGGCATCTCCTAAAACAAGGTAACTAGATCCTATAATGAATTCAAATTCCTATTTCTATTTAATTTGAATAATTCAGGGACTTTTTTTTATGATATTTTCAACCTTAGAGCATATATTTACTCATATTTCTTTTTCGATTGTTTCAATTAGAATTACAATTTATTTGATAACCTTTTTAGTCGATGAAATCGTAAAACTATATGATTCATATAAAAAAGGCCTGATAATAACTCTTTTATGTCTAACAGGATTATTAATAACTCGTTGGATTTATTCGGAACATTTTCCCTTAAGCAATCTATATGAATCATTAATCTTTCTTTCGTGGAGTTTTTCCCTTATTCATATAATTCCATATTTCAAAAAAAAGAAAAATATTCTAAGCCTAATAATTGGCCCAAGTACTATTTTCATTCAGGGCTTTGCTACTTCGAACCTTTTTGGTGAAATACACGAATCCACAACCTTAGTACCTGCTCTTCAATCCGAATGGCTCATAATGCACGTAAGTATGATGATATTAGGCTATGCAGCCCTTTTATGCGGATCATTATTATCAGTATCGGTTCTAGTCATTACAGTTCGAAAAAAGAGAAAGTTTTTTCCTACGAGTAATCATTTATTAAAATTAAATGAGTCATTTTTCGCCGGTGAAGTAGAATATATGAAGGAAGGAAATAATGTTTTAGAAAATAGTTCTTTTTTTTCTCCGAAGAATTATTACAGGTCACAATTGATTCAACAATTGGATTATTGGAGTTATCGGGTTATTAGTTTAGGCTTTATCTTTTTAACCATAGGAATACTTTCTGGAGCAGTATGGGCTAACGAAGCATGGGGATCCTATTGGAGTTGGGACCCAAAAGAAACTTGGGCTTTTATTACTTGGATCATATTTGCGAGTTATTTACATACTCGAACAAATAGCAAATTGAAGAGTACAAATTCAGCAATTGTAGCGTCTATTGGCTTTCTTATAATTTGGATATGTTATTTTGGGGTCAATCTGTTAGGAATAGGACTACATAGTTATGGTTCATTCACATTAACATCGAATTGAATTCAAAAAGAGGTTCTTATAAATAGGAGTCAAAAAGTTTCTAACACATATCATATAAAAAACGTTGTATGAACTGGCGAGAACCCCGTGTATTCTTATAAGAATACACGGGGTTCTCGCCAGTTCAAATTGCATTTTTTACTGAACTTAAGAGAATAAGAAAAAGCCCTCCTTTCTTTTTGTCAGTGGATAGGGAACACTTTTCAAATCAAATGAGACGATTTTTTTTGTTTTCTTTATTTAATTTCGAAAAACTATCTAGAAAAAGAATTAGATAGAATAACTTCCACTTTTTCAACTGATAATGAAAGAACGAAATCGGGGTACATACCAATACCTAGTATTGGTAAAAAAATGGAGACGGAAAGAAAGAGCTCTCGTGGTCCCGAATCAAAAAAATAAGAGTTTGGAACATTAAATATCTTGTATCCATAGAACATCTGCCGTAACATAGATAATAAATAAATAGGAGTTAATAGCATTCCAATTGCCATTACAAAAGTAATTAGGAGTTTTGTCATTAAAAGATATTTTGGACTAGTAATTAGCCCCAAAAAGACTATTAATTCGGCAACAAAACCACTCATACCTGGTAATGCAAGGGAGGCCATCGAAAAGATACTGAACATTGTGAATATTTTTGGCATTGGGATAGCTACTCCACCCATTTCGTCAAGATAAAGAAGACGTATTCTATCATAAGTAGTTCCGGCCAAGAAAAAGAGTGCAGCACCAATAAACCCATGAGATATTATTTGTAAAAGGACCCCATTTAGTCCCATATCGGTGATCGAAGCAATTCCTATAATAATGAACCCCATATGAGATACAGAGGAATAGGCTATTCTTTTTTTTAAATTCTGTTGACCAATAGATGTTGAAGCTGCATAGATTATTTGCATTGCGCCTACTATCATAAACCAAGGAGAAAATAGAGAATGAGCATGAGGGAATAATTCCATATTGATACGAACTAATCCATACGCTCCCATTTTTAATAAGATTCCAGCTAGAAGCATACAAGTACTATAATGTGCTTCTCCATGGGTATCTGGTAACCATGTATGTAGGGGTATAATTGGCAATTTAACAGCAAAAGAAATAAAAAATCCAATATATAATATTATTTCCAAGGCCACAGGATAAGTCTGGTTGGTTAATGTTTCCAAATTTAATGTTGGTTCAGTAGAACCATATAAACCGATACCCAGAACGCCCATTAAAAGAAAAACAGAACCTCCTGCTGTGTACAAAATAAATTTTGTAGCCGAATACAGGCGCTTTTTTCCTCCCCACATAGATACAAGTAGATAAACGGGAATTAATTCTAACTCCCACATGAGGAAAAAAAGTAAAAGGTCTCGAGAAGAAAATAATCCTATTTGTCCACTGTACATTGCTAACATCAGGAAATGAAATAATCGCGAATCTCGAGTTACCGGCCAAGCCGCTAAGGAAGCTAAAGTGGTGATGAATCCTGTCAGTAAAATGGGTCCTATAGAGAGTCCATCTATTCCTAACCTCCAATGGAAATCAAAAAGATCCACCCATTTATAATCTTCTAATAGTTGGATTAATGGATCATCCGATCGGAAATGATAATAGAATGCATAAGTCGTTAAAAGAAGTTCTAATATACAAATACAAATAGTATACCAACGGATTAATCTATTTCCTCTATGTGGAAGAAAGAAAATTAAGGAACCCATAAATATGGGCAAAACTACAATTATTGTTAAGAAAGGAAAATGATTCGTGGTAAAGACAAGATACACTTGGGCCAGAAAAACCGGTGCTCAAAAGAAAATTCAAATATTTTGAGCACCGGTTTTGGCGGTAAAAAACCAAGAAAATGGAGTCAAGTAGAGTTTTATGGAACGTATCAATAAGCTAGACCCATACTGCGAGTTGTTTCATGCCATAAATAAACTCGAACACTCAAGAAATCCGTTGGACAGGCAGATTCACATCTCTTACAGCCAACACAGTCCTCGGTCCTTGGAGCAGAAGCAATTTGTTTAGCTTTACATCCGTCCCAGGGTATCATTTCTAATACATCGGTGGGGCACGCCCGGACACATTGAGTACATCCTATACATGTATCATAAATCTTTACTGAATGTGACATTGGATCTATACATTTTTGAACGTCATAAATTTTCGGTCTAGTAAACTAATTTCTAAATGAATCCTATATTTAGATACCAGACGAATCAATGAGTGAGCAGAACCAATCTGCTTCCGAATTGATTTTTAGCGAAGGCCAAAATACTTTGATTTCTTATGCTTTTGTTTTTACAACCACGAACTTATCTTACCGATATCAAACCCACTAATTTGAACCAATTAATGAGTATTAATATTCCAGTTCCATTTAAATTATTATTCTTATTTATTCAATAAATTGGATTGGTTAATACGAGTTGATTTTCGGTTACGATAAATTGATGAAACAATAGCCGATCCGATGGCTGCTTCAGCGGCTGCAATAGCTATAACAAAAATTGAGAAAATGTCTCCTCTTGATTCACGACTATCAAAAATATCAGAAAATGTTACAAAATTTATATTAACTGAATTTAATATAAGTTCAAGACACATAAGAGCTCTAACCATATTTCGACTTGTGATCAATCCATAGACACCAATAGAAAATAAATAGGCACTCAAAACAAGTATATGTTCGAGCATCATTAACCAACTCCTTATCAATCTTGATTCGTTTCAATCTGAACAATAATTCAAGCGATTCAATTCGATTCTAACAAGTATGGAATAAAACAAGAGATCTAGACTGGTAATTGATAAAACCATTCTAACATTCCTTTTCCATTAATTCTATTTGATTTTTATTACCCGTTTAAAAGGTTTATTATTGACGGGCTATAGCAATTGCACCTATTAAAGCGACTAAAAGAATTATTGAAATGAGTTCAAATGGAAGAAAAAAATCTGTTGATAAATGAATTCCAATTTTTTGACTATTACTTATCAAATCTTGTTCTAGAATCTGATTTGATTTTGTAGTCCAAAGGATCCCATACCAAGACGTATCTAAAATAGTACTGATTAGTGAAATAAAAAGACTTGTACAAACCATTGAAGTAACCCGATCCCCAACGGTCCAAAGATGAAAATCTTTGTAATATTCTGAACCATTCATAAACATTACAGCAAAAAGGATTAAAACATTGATAGCTCCCACATAAATAAGGAGTTGCGCGGCAGCTACAAAATATGAGTTCGATAAAATATAGAATAAGGATATACAAAAAAGAACCAATCCCAATGAAAAAGCCGAATAAATAGGATTCCGAAATAATACTACTGCCAGACTTCCAAATAGAAGACCCGATCCCAGAAAGACTAAAAGAAAATCATGTATTGGTCCAGGTAAATCCATTTTTTATAGAGAAAATCGAAAAATTTCATGCCCTTTTGACCTGACCGGGGAAAAAGAGGTTATCCTAATATTTTGAGGATCTTTCTTAATTGAATGAAATTTCAATGGGGGATGGTGTGGATTGATGGAAATAGATTTATGAGGCTACACTTATTCTTAAAAGCAGAGGTTGAAACTATCCGTTTTGAAATCATTATTGGAATCTAAATATAAATCGATTTTCAATCAAAACGAAGCCACGATTCTTGCCAACCGATCGTTCTTGACCAAGCAAAACCCTCATTCCTTTAGATCAAAATTTTTATTTTGAATTTGTAAATGGTTTTTGAATCAAGAATTTGATACATTTTTGATTTTATTTATTTGAGATGAATTCGAAGAAATTGTTCGAATTGTGTAATCATCTATTATTGATACGGGTAACCGACCTAAAGCAATTTGATTATAATTCAATTCGTGGCGATCATAAGTAGAAAGTTCATATTCTTCAGTCATTGATAAACAATTTGTTGGACAATATTCAACGCAATTACCACAAAATATACAGATTCCAAAATCAATACTGTAATTAAGCAGTCGTTTCTTTCGAATATTAGTTTCCAATTTCCAATCTACAACGGGTAGATCTATAGGACATACACGAACACATACTTCACAAGCAATGCATTTATCAAATTCAAAGTGAATTCGGCCTCGGAAACGCTCCGGTGTGATCAATTTTTCGTAGGGGTATTGAATAGTTACAGGTAAACGATTTGCATGGGACAGGGTAATCATGAAACCCTGACCAATGTACCTGGCCGCTCGGATTGTTTGTTGACCAGAATTCAACAACTGAGTTAGCATATGGAACATACCTGAATATCTATAAAAAAAAAAATTTGACTTGTTTCTTTCTCTTGTTTGAGACAAGTTGTGAAAATAGAATATTCTATTTCTTTAGAGCGAAAGAAGTTGGAACGAAGTTGTTAATAGTAGATTACCTAGAGAAATGGGTAAAAGAAATTTCCACCCAAGATTTAATAGTTGGTCCATTCTTAATCTCGGTAAAGTCCATCTTGTTGCGATAGAAATGAACAAGAATAAATAGGTTTTAGCTAATGTAATAAAGATACCGATTATTGTTCCAAAAACTTGACCTCTTTGATTTATGTCAAAAAGCTCAGTAGTGAATATATATGGAATAGAAAGATTCCAACCCCCCAAGTAAAGAACTGTTACAAATAATGAAGAAACTAGTAGATTTAGATACGACGCAACATAAAATAAACCAAATTTTATACCTGAATATTCGGTTTGATAACCCGCTACTAATTCTTCTTCTGCTTCTGGTAAATCAAAAGGCAATCTCTCACACTCGGCTAGAGAAGAAATTAGAAAAACGATAAACCCTATAGGTTGACGCCACAAATTCCATCCCCAAAAACCATATTTTGACTGCACTTCAACTACATCAACTGTACTTGAACTGTTAGATAATCATAGTCGACGATAACATCACTGTTCCCACCGCTATTACAGAACCGTACATGAGATTTTCACCTCATACGGCTCCTCAAAGATCACAAATAAATCTAAGGACCTTTCAACATTATTTATCTTGATATGTTTGTGTAGGATCGAAAGAGAGTCAAACTCTTATCCTAAATCCTAGAATTAGACCAATGGAATTCCGTCTGCTAGATTTCTCGTAAAATAGTGCTTCTGAATTGATCTCATCTTTTAAGAATTTTTATTTTTCTTTATTGATTAATAACTTTATCTTTGAATAAAAAAACCTCCCTTTTAGGGGAATATCACCTAGATATTTCAACCTATCATTTTCGATTACGAAAAAGAATTCGATATTGCATTACATAATAAGAATTGTATTTCTCAAAATAAAACCGAAAGACTCGAATTGTAAAGGGGGATCTTTTTTTTTTATTCATAACTAGTTCGATTTTATTTCGTTCCTATTCTCCTTTCTAAGAAAAAGGGGCATTACCCAAAAGTAAAAGATTTCTTCGTTCTTGATAGTTATTTACTTGATCGGTGGATAGGAACATACTCTGGATCGAAACCTTGGGGAGTACTTCTTAATCATTTCTACCAACTTAAAGCCCCAATTCGAATTTCTTTTCTATAAAGAAAAAGAAATATCCTATCTATATAGTATAGATTATAGATAATTTACAGAATCTCCATTACTAATCCTTTGTGTATCTTGGTCTTCCTAATCATCCACTCACTTTTTGAATCGGTAATACATATCATATATCATATTCATATATAGTAAAAACGCCATGTAGATCTTTTGAGCCTGTTTCAAGGCATAATGACCAATCAATCAATCTTGGAGTAAACAGTCTTGGTTGCTCGTGTTTGCTTTCACTTAATTCTTGTACATAGGGAATGAGATTGAATTCCTTTAACAGCAAATCTGTAAGCCGTTTTATTTCACTCATACAACTATCTGGTTTAGTTCATCCATCCCAATAATGAAAAAAATGGATATTTAACCCATTTAACTCTCTTGCTAGAAAGAAAAGAAATAGGGGAATTTTTATGTCTCACCGAATCGCACGTAGAGATATTGATAATACACATAGAGTTAATGGTATTTCATAACTAATTGATTGAGCAGCAGCTCTTAATCCACCTAAAAAAGAATATTTATTATTTGATCCATATCCCGACATCAGAAGTCCAACGGGAGCAAGACTTGAAACGGCGATCCATAAAAAAACGCCAATACTAAGATCGGCTAGTATAAAGCGAGAGCTAAAAGGAATTACTGAGTAACTTAGTAAAATGGATATAACTGCTATAGCCGGGCCGATACTGAATAAACGAGTATCCCCTCTAGATGGAAGAAGATTCTCCTTGAAAAGGAGTTTTGTACCATCTGCTAGAGCTTGAAAAATTCCTAAAGGACCGGCGTATTCGGGTCCAATACGCTGTTGTATCCCTGCAGATATTTCTCTTTCTAACCAAACAATTACTAGTACACCTAGTGTGATTCCTAATACAAGAGTGAAAATAGGGACAAGCGTCCATATGATCCGATAGACTTCTTTTAAGGATTCCAATCTGGAAAAAGAATAGATAGCTTGTATTTCTGTTGTATCAATTATCATTTCAACGATCAACTTCTCCCATAATGATATCTATGCTACCTAGTATCGTCATAATATCAGCCAATTTCATCCTTTTAACTAACTGAGGAAGAATTTGCAAGTTGATAAAACCCGGTGGTCGAATTTTCCACCTCCAAGGAAAAACACTCTGATCTCCTATCAAAAAAATCCCCAATTCCCCTTTTGGGGCTTCAACTCTTACATAAAGTTCTTGTTTGGGCAATTCAAAGGTTGGAGAAGGTTTTTTACTAATAAATCGATATTCAAAATCATTCCATTCTGGATCTTTTATCCGATCAAAGCGTCGGATTTCTAAATTCTCATACGGCCCCCCCGGAATTCCTTCCAGAGCCTGTTGGATAATTTTTATGGATTCTGTTATTTCATTGATTCGTACTAAATACCGAGCTAATGAATCCCCTTCTTTTTGCCATTGAATCTCCCAATCAAATTCGTCGTAACATTCATAACGATCAACTTTACGAAGATCCCATTGTATCCCAGAAGCTCGTAACATTGGCCCTGATAAACCCCAATTTAGTGCTTCTTCGGCACCAATAATGCCTGTGCTTTCAACGCGCTTTAAAAAAATAGGATTCCGTGTAATAAGTTTTTGATATTCAGCAACCCCGGTTAAAAAATAATCGCAAAAATCCAAACATTTATCTATCCAGCCATGAGGTAGATCAGCAGCGACTCCTCCGATACGAAAAAAATTATGCATCATACGCATACCGGTGGCAGCTTCGAAGAGGTCATATATCAACTCTCGTTCTCGAAAAATATAGAAGAAAGGAGTCTGTGCCCCAATATCTGCCATAAAAGGACCAAGCCATAAGAGATGGGAGGCGATACGACTCAACTCCAACATAATAGCTCTGATATAGCTAGCTCTTTTAGGTATTTGAATGTTGCCTAGCTGCTCGGGTCCATTTACGGTTATTGCTTCTGTGAACATAGTAGCTAAATAATCCCAACGGGTTACATAAGGCAAATATTGTATAATTGTTCGATTTTCCGCAATCTTCTCCATCCCTCTATGTAAATAACCCACTATTGGTTCACAGTCAATAACATCTTCACCATCGAGAGTAACGATCAGTCGAAGAACACCGTGCATTGATGGGTGGTGAGGACCCATATTGACTATCATGAGGTCCTTTCTTATAGTTGGCGCAATCATAAGTTTTTTCCCGAGTCATTCTTCCATGCATTTCTGAAATTTAAAAGAAGTTCATCAAAATGTAAACGACGAAGTCCAAATGGTATCACGCTTCAGATTAACGAGTTTTTCTCTCTCGAATATTCAACTCACCAATTAATTGGTTATAGTATTCTCTATTCTTTTTTGATAAATAGGCCAGTAGTCGTTGACGTTTTCCCAAAATCTTTCGCAAACCTCTCTGAGATGAAGAGTCTTTTTTGTGCAATTCTAAATGTGAAGTAAGTTTCCTTATCTTAGCGGTGAAACTGAATATTTGAAATTCAGCAGACCCTGTCTTTTCTTCCTTTTCCTTTTGAGAAATAACCGAAATGAATGAATTTTTTACCATAAAAAAATTCCCCTTTCTCTTTTTACAGGTATGGATTTTAACGATCAGTAACAATAATGTCATTAATTTTAATGCAGAGTATATACATATAGGCTAATCCGGATTTCTTTAGAAACTCATTATTTTAGGAATTCAAATCAATCAAATCAATTTCAAATTGGATTTAGATAGGAAAGAATTGGTCCACTTTCACATCGAAAATTGAGGATCTAAAATAAAGAAGGTTCTGTTGATTCATTTCGAGATTTAATTGAGATCTTTTTTATTTCATATTAGAATACTGACATCTAACCCATCTGTGTATTTGTTTGCTTTCACATACCCTATATTCAATTCATATACCCTTTATACTCTATTATATGTATATAGTAATATAGAGTATAGGATATACAGAAAAGTGTATTATCCACAAATTTTCAATCGTGGGTACAGATGGATCCTTAACATACTGAAATGACTGCTATTATTGGTATCAAACCAATAACGACTCATACAAACTAAATCTTCTAATCGATAATTAGCCCAAAGAAAGAGTTTGAATTTCATTAATTTCTTTTTCCCTCTATCAAGGCAGTTATTATCGGGTGAAACGTAGCTGATGTTTTTTACGCTCTTTTGATTGCAAAATAATGAATTTTTCTCTACATCATTTCGAGTCTTTGAATTGAAAAAATTTAGAATTCGCAATTTTCTACGATGCCTAAACGAGAAAATATTTTCCGGAACAAGCAAATCAAAATGATTTTTGTCTTTCTTTCCAGTTATTCTTTGATACGATGAAATAGCTTCATCCATATTTTTTTTAGAAACATATCCTTTCTCTTGGTATTTTTGATTTCTTTGATGCTTACTCTTATGAACCAACGAAATACCTAAGGTTTGATACATAATCAATTGTCCGTCCTTTTTTCCAGACAGACGAATGGGTTCTATAATCAATACTCCCTTTTTCATCAATTCTGGAAGAGTTAAATTCTTCTGAGTCAGCATTATATCGAAACTTAGTTCGCCGGTTTCAGCCGCGAATTTCGTAATTGGTCTTGGATCTCTCAGTCTAAGCAGGAGACAAGATATTTTGATATTATTGATTATTCTTTGGTTGAAGGGCTCGTCCGTTCTCAATTGAAAAAGTAAATAACGTTTCAGGAAGAAATCGAGTTCTGCATACGTGTCACTTTTGTATTGTTTTTTCTTTTTCCCCTTTTTCATGTCCGATCTTGCAGAATTTTCACCAATATCCTTTTGTTGAGGGGGGGCGGATCCAAGACCTCCTCCGCTTGTGGATTTTCTTTCTTCTTGATTTTGGTGCTCTTTATTCGATGCTATCAAAAAAATTCTTCTTTCTTTTTCGTTGATCTTGTTCGTTTCACTACTATTTTTATTCTTTTTTTTCCTATTGAAATTGAAAAAAAGTAATTTGCTTGGTATAAACCAAGGTTTCGTTTTATATGCAGTATAAAGTGATACCAATTCTGGGAAGAACCAAAGTTCCAGATTCGATATCGAACAATTTAGGAGTTTTTCATTCATTCCCATCCAATCAAAAAAGCCTTTCGATGATTTTTGTGAATTTCTTTCTGGAATCATAAGATAAAAAAGATCTTTTTTCTGAACTATTTGAGAATTATTAGTCCGAATTTGAGTATTTTGATTCCTGTTGGTATCAATCGTCGTCCAGACCTCAGTATTTACTTTTTGGCTAAGATTAAAACTGAGGATTTTCCAATCCAAATATTTTCTATCGAATGGTTTTTCCATATCTATATTTAGATTATCGCCCTTTCCTAGAGAATTATTACTAGGGATGTTCCTCAGCGGATCAAAAAAGGTTTCTTTTGGTGTGTTATAATAAATCTCTTGGTTCTTATTTCCTTGAAATGGAGATTCAGAAAAAAAGCATTCCGTTTTATTTTCATAGTTAAGAAATTTATATGATAAAAGACCATACCTATAGTATTTTTTAAAATTCTCTTTTTGATTAAATAAGAAATCCACTTTCAATTCTTTTTCTTTTTTCAAATTAATTAATTGGTTTTTTTCATATGAGTGCCGTTTGCTTTCATTTTCCTTATGAACTTTAGCTATACGATGTTGATGCACTGGATTTCGCCATTTTTTTGGTATTAATCTAGACCAGATGATCTGAGATAAATCGTATTGATAATGCCCTCTTAACCAGTTTTTCCATTGATTTATTTCATAACGCGGAAGTTGCTTATCTTTCAATTTTGAATCAAAATCAACCAGGCCTTGTGTTTCAAAAGACTTCTTTATTTCAGGTTTAAGGAAGAAGGAGATTCCTTGATATTGAAGAACAGATCGTAATTTATATGAGTCATTAACCCGGAGTTGTGAGAATCTGTAAAATACATATGCTTGTGATATAGAGGATAAGTCATAAAAAATATGTGAATTTCTTTTACTAATATTATTATTATCAATTGACTTTTTTCTAGTCGAAATCAAAAAAAGAGGAATTGTATTTTTCTTTTTTTTGTTAAGTCTTCTTTCTCTTCTTTCATTATTGTAAATGGATATATCAATAATTTTTTTTTTTGATTCAAGAAAGAATTTTGTAGTTATTCGGATAATATTAACGATAGAGAAAAAAGGATCTATATGTATTTGTTTAATGAAAAATTTTACAAAAAGGGGTAATTTATAGATTAATCGAGCATTTCTTCCCTTTACTATCTCCCATTTTTCGAATTTTTTAGCATTAGAGCTTGTTTTGTTAGGACTAAGGTTATGATTTTTCGTTTTTGGAGTTATTTTTT